GTGAGTGTAGCTTAATAAAAAGCATAGCACTGAAGATGCTAAGATGAATTACAAAATATTCCACTGACACAAAGGTTTGGTCCCAGCCTTGCTATCAATTTTAACCAGGATTACACATGCAAGCATCAACTCCCCAGTGAGAATGCCCCTGACTTATCCGTCAAAGATAACAGGGAGTAGGTATCAGGCACACAACATTAACGCTAGCCCAAGACACCTTGTCCAGCCACACCCCCAAGGGAACTCAGCAGTGATAGACATTGAATAATAAGTGAAAACTTGACTCAGCCATGGTTACAAGGGCCGGTCAACTCCGTGCCAGCCACCGCGGTTACACGGAAGACCCAAAATGATAACACTACCGGCGTAAAGCGTGATTAAAGGACACCCACCATAATGGAGCCACAAATAACTAAAGCTGTTATACGCACTTAAAAAAATATGCTCATCACACGAAAGTAACTCCAGCACCCAAAGGAACCCTGAACCCACGAAAGCTAAGAAACAAACTGGGATTAGATACCCCACTATGCTCAGCCCTAAACACAAACAATTCAAACACACACTGTTCGCCAGGGGAACTACAAGCGCCAGCTTCAAACCCAAAGGACTTGGCGGCACTTCAAACCCACCTAGAGGAGCCTGTTCTAAAACTGACAACCCCCACCTAACCTCACCATCCCTAGCCATTAAACCAGCCTATATACCGCCGTCGCCAGCCCACCCTGTGAAGGAAATACAATGGGCAAAAATAAAAAAATTAAAAACGTCAGGTCGAGGTGTAGCAAATGAGATGGGAAGAAATGGGCTACATTTTCTAAATATAGAATATTACGAAAAAATACAGCGAAACCTGTACTTTGAAGGAGGATTTAGCAGTAAAAGGGGAATAGAGAGCCCCTCTGAAACCGGCCCTGAAATGCGCACACACCGCCCGTCACTCTCCTCACCCAAAATCGGCCCCATCTTTTAATAAACAAAAAACCAAGCATACAAGTAGAGGAGGCAAGTCGTAACAAGGTAAGTGTACCGGAAGGTGCACTTGGACTAATCAAAATGTAGTTTAACAAAACACCTCCCTTACACTGAGAAGACACCCACGAAAGCGGGTCATTTTGAGCTATATAGCTAGGCCAACAAAACCATAACCACTACACCATTAACCAAAAACTTGAACAAACAAAACCTAAACCATTTACCATCCAAGTATAGGCGATAGAAAAGACACCAGGCACAATAGTAAAAGTACCGCAAGGGAACGCTGAAAAAGAAATGAAACAACTCGTAAAAGCAATAAAAACCAAAGACTAACCCTTGTACCTTTTGCATTATGATCTAGTTAGACCCCACCGGGCAAAATGAATTTAAGTCCAACCCCCCGAAACTAAGTGAGCTACTTCGAAACAGCCTATGAGGGCAAACCCTTCTCTGTGGCAAAAGAGTGGGAAGATTTCCAAGTAGAGGCGATAAACCTAACGAGCTTAGTGATAGCTGGTTATTCGAGAAATGATTTTTAGTTCAGCCCCTCGGCCTCCAAACCCTAACAACATAAAACCAATGTGAGCCAGAGAGAGTTATTCAAAGGGGGTACAGCCCCTTTGAAAAAGGACACAACCTTCTAAGACAGGATAAAGACTATATTAACTCAAGGATCAGCTGCCCAAGTGGACCTAAAAGCAGTCACCTAAAAAAGCGTTAAAGCTTAAGCAGCACTAAACCAACCTATACTAATAAATTTAACCTCATTCCACCATCACTATCGAATTATTCTATATGCATAGAAGAATAAATGCTAGAATTAGTAACAAGAAGGCCATTAAGCCTTCTCTAACTGCATAAGTGTACATCAGATTAGATTAACCACTGATAATTAACGACTTCAAAGAGAATACTATGACATAAAACAAGAAAAGCACACACGCCCACATCGTTAATCCAACACAGGAATGCAACCACGAAAGATTAAAAGAAAGAAAAGGAACTCGGCAAACTATAAGCCCCGCCTGTTTACCAAAAACATCGCCTCCCGCCAACAACAGAAGTATTGGAGGTCCCGCCTGCCCAGTGACAAGATTTAACGGCCGCGGTATCCTGACCGTGCAAAGGTAGCGAAATCACTTGTCTTTTAAATGAAGACCTGTATGAATGGCACCACGAGGGCTTAACTGTCTCCTCTTTCCAATCAGTAAAATTGATCTGTCCGTGCAGAAGCGGACTTAACTACATTAGACGAGAAGACCCTGTGGAGCTTCAGACACAAAGCCAACTACAAATAAACACTTAGATAATAAATTGATAAAACCAGTAGCCTAATACTGGCCCTATTGTCTTTGGTTGGGGCGACCACGGAGAAAAAACAATCCTCCAAGCCGATTGGTACCACCTGTACTAAAACAAAGGGTAACACCCCAAAGTAATAAAAATTTTATCGGACATGACCCAGGGACTAAACCTGATCAACGAACCAAGTTACCCCAGGGATAACAGCGCAATCCTTTCCAAGAGTCCAAATCGACGAAAGGGTTTACGACCTCGATGTTGGATCAGGACACCCCAATGGTGAAGCCGCTATTAAAGGTTTGTTTGTTCAACAATTAAAGTCCTACGTGATCTGAGTTCAGACCGGAGAAATCCAGGTCAGTTTCTATCTATGATGTTAATTCTCCCAGTACGAAAGGACCGGAGAACTTGAGCCAATGCCACAAGCACGCTCATCTTCAACCTGATGAAAACAACTAAAACAGATAAAGAAGAACACAACCGCTCCCGTAAACAACGGGCAATGCCGGGGTGGCAGAGCCTGGCTAAATGCAAGAGGCCTAAACTCTCTCTCTCAGAAGTTCAAATCCTCTCCCCAGCTATGACAAAAATTATTACACACCTGCTAAACCCACTAGCTGTCATCATTCCAATTTTACTAGCCGTAGCGTTCCTGACACTCATCGAACGAAAAGTACTAGGTTATATGCAACTACGAAAGGGTCCTAATATCGTAGGCCCATATGGTCTCCTACAACCCCTAGCAGATGGACTAAAACTATTCATTAAGGAGCCAGTACGACCTTCTACATCATCCCCGCTACTCTTCATTACCACTCCAATACTAGCACTCACCATAGCACTAACTCTATGACTACCACTACCCCTCCCACATCCAATAACAAACCTAAACCTAGGAATATTATTTATCCTAGCAATCTCAAGTCTAACAGTATACTCAATTCTAGGCTCCGGCTGAGCATCAAACTTAAAATATGCCCTAATTGGGGCCCTCCGAGCAGTCGCACAAACAATCTCCTATGAAGTAAGCCTAGGACTTATCCTACTGGCCATAATCATCTTCGCAGGCGGTTTTACACTAACAACATTTAATACATCACAGGAAACCATTTGACTTCTAACGCCAGGATGACCACTCGCAGCAATATGATACATCTCAACCTTAGCAGAAACCAACCGAGCCCCATTTGACCTCACAGAAGGAGAATCAGAACTTGTATCGGGGTTTAATGTGGAATATGCAGGAGGACCATTTGCACTATTCTTTCTAGCAGAATATGCAAATATTCTACTAATAAACACACTATCAACTATTCTATTTATAGGAGCCATACACAACCCAATCACACCAGAACTAACCTCAATTAACCTAATGATTAAAGCCTCCGCACTATCAATACTCTTCCTATGAGTACGAGCCTCATACCCACGATTCCGATATGACCAGCTAATACACTTAGTATGAAAAAACTTCTTACCAATCACCCTAGCCATGATCCTATGACACACCTCCCTTCCAATTTTTACAGGAAGCTTACCACCACAAACCTAAAGGAAACGTGCCCGAATAAACAAGGACCACTTTGATAGAGTGGACTATAGGAGTTAAAACCTCCTCGCTTCCTAGGAAAATAGGACTTGAACCTATACTAAAGAGATCAAAACTCTTGGTGCTACCACTACACCATCTCCTAGTAAAGTCAGCTAAAAAAGCTTTCGGGCCCATACCCCGAACATGTTGGTTAAACCTCCCTCCTTTACTAATGAGCCCTTACGTAACAATAATCCTTATCTCAAGCCTTGGACTCGGGACAACAATTACATTTACAAGCTCATCCTGACTGATAGCTTGAATAGGTCTAGAAATTAATACCCTAGCCATCACCCCCCTAATAGTAAAACAACATCACCCTCGGGCAACTGAAGCCACAACAAAATATTTTCTTACCCAGGCAACAGCATCAGGACTGCTATTATTCGCAACCCTTAACAACGCTTGGATAACAGGAGAATGAAACACAATAGAACTATCAAACAATTTATCCGCCCCAATAATTACAATAGCCCTCGCACTAAAGATAGGAGTAGCACCAATACACTTCTGATTACCAGAAGTGCTACAAGGACTCCCCCTACTAACTGGACTTATCCTGTCGACTTGACAAAAACTAGCCCCCTTCACCCTACTATATATAACATCACATGAATTAAACACAACAACAATAACAATCCTAGGATTGACATCAACAATTATCGGTGGCCTTGGTGGATTAAACCAAACTCAACTGCGAAAAGTCCTAGCTTACTCATCAATTGCACACCTCGGATGAATAGTTATCATTATCCAATACTCCAAAACACTAGCCCTACTAAACCTACTGCTATATATTACAATAACATCAACAGCATTTTTAACACTTATGACTCTATCAGCCACAAAAATTAATACCCTATCAACAAAATGAGCAACAACCCCTATCGCAACTATAACTGCAATACTAGCTCTACTAGCATTAGGAGGTCTCCCACCACTAACAGGATTTATACCAAAATGACTAATTTTACAAGAACTTACCAAGCAAAATTTACCCGCTCTAGCCACACTAATAGCCCTATCAGCCCTATTAAGCCTCTTCTTCTACCTACGAATATGCCATACAATAACCCTTACAATCTCACCAAACACAAACAATAACATAATTACATGACGAAAGAAACCTGGCCAGAAAGCACTACCCCTAGCCATACTAAGCATCATAACCCTCATAGCACTCCCAACAACCCCAACAATAGTAGCCATCATAAACTAATAAGAGACTTAGGAATAAACCAAGACCAAGAGCCTTCAAAGCCCTCAGCAGGAGTGAAAACCTCCTAGTCTCTGGATAAGACCTGTAGGATACTACCCCACATATTCTGAATGCAAACCAGACACTTTAATTAAGCTAAGGCCTCCACTAGATGGGTAGGCCTCGATCCTACAAAATATTAGTTAACAGCTAAAAGCCCAAACCGGCGAGCATCCATCCTAACATTCCAAGAAAAAAAGGAATGTTTGAAGCCTCAACAAGCACCACTTGTCCCTCCAGGTTTGCAACCTGACATGCTAAACACCATGAGGCTTGGTAAGAGGAGGAATTGAACCTCCCTACACGGGGCTACAACCCGCCGCTAAGAGCAATCAGCCATCTTACCTGTGATAATCACTCGTTGACTATTCTCAACCAACCATAAAGACATTGGTACCCTATACATGATCTTCGGTGCCTGAGCTGGAATAGTTGGAACCGCCCTAAGCCTGCTTATTCGAGCTGAACTCAGCCAACCTGGGGCTCTCCTGGGCGATGACCAAATTTATAATGTAGTCGTTACAGCACATGCATTCGTGATAATCTTCTTTATAGTAATACCGATCATAATCGGCGGGTTTGGCAACTGATTAATTCCCCTGATGATTGGGGCACCCGACATAGCATTTCCACGTATAAACAACATAAGCTTCTGACTACTACCACCCTCACTCCTACTCCTACTAGCATCTTCTGGAGTAGAAGCAGGAGCAGGCACAGGATGGACAGTATACCCTCCACTAGCGGGCAACCTCGCCCATGCAGGAGCATCCGTAGATTTAACAATTTTCTCCTTACATCTAGCCGGTGTATCCTCAATCTTAGGGGCCATCAACTTCATCACAACAGTAATCAACATAAAACCCCCAACAATAACACAGTATCAGACACCACTATTTATCTGATCAGTCTTAGTGACCGCCGTACTACTCCTACTCTCGCTACCGGTGCTAGCTGCCGGAATTACCATACTACTGACAGATCGAAATCTAAACACAACATTCTTTGACCCTGCTGGAGGAGGAGACCCTATTCTATACCAACACCTATTCTGATTCTTCGGCCATCCTGAAGTATACATCCTAATTTTACCAGGATTTGGTATAATCTCACACATTGTGGCCTACTACTCTGGAAAGAAAGAACCATTCGGGTATATAGGTATAGTATGAGCTATAATGGCAATTGGACTTCTAGGCTTCATCGTATGAGCCCATCATATATTTACCGTAGGAATGGATGTTGACACACGAGCATACTTTACATCAGCAACCATAATTATTGCCATCCCAACAGGAGTAAAAGTGTTCAGCTGACTAGCGACACTTCACGGAGGAGTGACCAAATGAGACACACCCCTGCTATGAGCACTAGGATTTATCTTTCTTTTTACAGTAGGAGGCCTAACAGGCATCGTACTGGCAAACTCATCACTAGACATCATCCTACATGACACTTATTACGTAGTAGCACACTTCCACTATGTCCTATCAATAGGAGCAGTATTTGCAATCATAGGGGGACTCGTGCACTGATTTCCACTAATAACAGGATATACCTTACACAACACATGAACAAAAATCCACTTTGGTGTAATATTCACAGGAGTAAACCTAACATTTTTCCCACAACACTTCCTCGGACTAGCAGGAATACCACGACGTTACTCAGACTATCCAGATGCCTATACTTTATGAAACACAGTATCATCAATTGGCTCTCTAATTTCACTAATTGCCGTAATCATATTTATATTTATCCTGTGAGAAGCTTTCTCTGCCAAACGAGAAGTACTAATTGTAGAAATAACAACAACAAATGTAGAATGGCTGCACGGATGCCCACCACCACACCACACATATGAAGAACCAGCATTCGTACAAGCTCCTCGATAAAACACTGAGAAAAGAGGGAATCGAACCCCCGTCAGCTAATTTCAAGACAGCCGCATCACCACTCTGCCATTTTCTTTATTAAGATTCTAGTAAAACAAATTACACTACCTTGTCAAGATAGAATTATGAGTGAAAACCTCATGAACCTTGACCAAATGGCACACCCATCACAGTTAGGATTACAAGATGCAGCTTCTCCCGTTATAGAAGAACTCCTCCACTTTCACGATCATGCACTAATAATTGTATTTTTAATTAGCACATTAGTATTTTACATTATTCTAGCCATAATAACAACAAAAATAACTGACAAATATATCTTAGACGCACAAGAAATTGAAATTGTGTGAACACTACTCCCAGCAATCGTCCTAATCCTAGTTGCCCTACCCTCGCTACGAATCCTATATCTAATTGATGAAGTCGAAAACCCTCACCTAACAATTAAAGCAATAGGCCACCAATGATACTGAAGCTATGAGTACACGGACTATGAAGAACTAAGCTTCGACTCATACATAACACCACTACAAGACCTAAACCCGGGCCAATTCCGCTTGCTGGAAACAGACCATCGAATGGTTATCCCAATAGAGTCGCTTATCCGAGTACTAATTTCAGCTGAAGACGTACTACACTCATGAGCAGTCCCAGCCCTAGGAGTAAAAATAGATGCAGTCCCAGGGCGACTCAACCAAATTACATTCATAATTTCCCGACCAGGACTATATTATGGACAATGCTCAGAGATTTGTGGAGCAAACCACAGCTTTATACCCATCGTACTTGAAGCAATCCCACTAGACCCCTTCGAAGACTGATCTTCATCAATGCTGGAAGAAGCCTCACTGAGAAGCTAAATAGAAAGCGATAGCCTTTTAAGCTAGAGACTGGTGAAAACAAACCCACCCTCAGTGCCATGCCACAACTAAACCCCTCCCCCTGACTACTAATCCTGCTATTCTCCTGACTCATCTTCTTAACTATACTCCCCTCTAAGACACAATTACACACCTTCCCAAACATGCCATCAACACAAAATATATGCAAACAAGAACCAGAACCATGAACCTGACCATGAGCCTAAACTTCTTTGACCAATTTATGAGCCCAACACTATTAGGAGTACCACTCATTGCTGTAGCAATAATATTCCCATGGACCCTATTACCAACACCAACCAACCGATGACTTAATAACCGAACACTAACACTACAAAACTGATTTATCGGCCGCTTCACTAATCAACTACTACAACCATTAAACACTGGAGGACACAAATGAGCAATAATCTTAATATCACTAAACCTCCTGGGACTTCTACCGTATACATTCACACCAACAACACAACTATCACTAAACATGGGACTTGCTATTCCATTCTGACTAGCAACAGTATTACTGGGACTGCGTAACCAACCCACTGCCGCGCTAGGACACCTTCTCCCAGAAGGAACACCAACCCTGCTAATCCCAATCCTAATTATTATTGAAACAATCAGCCTACTTATCCGCCCCTTCGCCCTAGGAGTACGACTAACAGCCAATCTCACAGCAGGCCACCTCCTAATACAATTAATTGCTACCGCCGCCTTCGTACTCCTACCTATAATACCAACAGTAGCATTATTAACAACATTAGTCCTATTCCTCCTGACCCTGCTAGAAATTGCCGTAGCAATAATCCAAGCCTACGTGTTTGTTCTATTACTAAGCCTCTATCTACAAGAAAATGTCTAATGGCCCACCAAGCACACGCATATCACATAGTTGACCCAAGCCCATGACCCATTACAGGGGCCACGGCCGCCCTACTTGTAACCTCAGGCCTAGCAGCGTGATTTCACTTCAACTCAATAATCTTAATTTTAATAGGACTAACACTATTGCTACTAACTATGTATCAATGATGACGAGATATTATTCGAGAAAGCACATTCCAAGGTCACCACACACTACCTGTACAAAAAAGCCTACGATATGGTATAATCCTGTTCATTACATCCGAAGTATTCTTCTTCCTAGGGTTCTTCTGAGCCTTTTACCATTCAAGTCTGGCACCCACTCCTGAACTCGGAGGACTCTGACCTCCCACTGGAATTACACCCCTAGATCCATTTGAAGTACCACTATTAAACACAGCAGTTCTACTAGCCTCGGGAATTACAGTCACATGAGCCCATCACAGCCTAATAGAGGGGCAACGAAAAGAGGCTATCCAATCACTATTTATCACAGTTCTGTTAGGACTATACTTTACAGCACTGCAAGCCACAGAATACTACGAATCCCCATTTACAATCGCTGACGGAGCCTATGGCTCAACCTTTTTTGTAGCAACCGGATTCCACGGTCTACATGTCATTATTGGCTCTACATTCCTAATCGTATGCCTAGTACGACAAACACAATACCACTTCACATCAAACCACCACTTTGGCTTTGAAGCAGCAGCATGATACTGACATTTCGTAGACGTAGTCTGACTATTCTTATACGTATCAATCTACTGATGAGGCTCATAAACCCCTTTAGTACAAAATAATACAAATGACTTCCAATCATTTAATCTTGGTTATACCCCAAGAATGGGTAATGAACCTGATTCTAGCGGGCCTACTTATCATAAGCATCCTCTCTATAATTTTAGCTATAATCGCATTCTGACTACCAAACATGACCCCTGATACAGAAAAACTATCTCCCTACGAATGTGGCTTTGATCCTCTAGGATCCGCACGACTCCCATTCTCCCTACGATTTTTCCTAGTAGCAATCCTATTCCTGCTATTTGACCTAGAAATTGCATTATTATTACCCCTACCCTGGGCAGACCAACTAACAAACCCAACACTTGCATTAACCTGGACAACAAGCATCATCGCCCTACTAACACTAGGACTAATCCACGAATGAACTCAAGGAGGCCTCGAATGGGCAGAATAGGTAGTTAGTTTAAAAAAACCACTAATTTCGACTTAGTTAACTGTGGTGAAACCCCACAACTATCTTCATGACCCCAGTACAACTCAGCTTTAACACTGCATTCACACTAGGCTTAATAGGAGTAACATTCCACCGAGCCCATCTGCTATCAGCATTACTCTGCCTAGAAGGAATAATATTATCCCTGTATATAGGACTGTCCCTATGACCAATGCAACTAGAATCAACTACATACATAACCACACCACTACTACTACTCGCCTTCTCAGCCTGTGAGGCTGGAGCAGGCCTAGCCCTCATAGTAGCAACATCCCGCACACATGGTACGGACCACCTCCAAAACCTAAACTTACTACAATGCTAAAAGTTTTAATACCAACAATTATGCTTATCTTAACCACATGATTAACAAAACCTGCATGACTCTGACCAACAATAACAACCAATAGCCTACTCGTAGCTACCATCAGCTTAACCTGACTAAAATGGGACTCAGAGTCAGGATGAAAATCTCTCAACAGCTCAATGGCTACCGACCCCCTATCTACACCATTACTAATCCTCACATGCTGGCTTCTACCCCTCATAATTCTCGCAAGCCAAAACCACATGTTTATAGAACCACTAAACCGCCAACGATCATTCATCTCCCTACTCATCTCCCTACAAACATTCCTAATTATAGCATTTGGTGCCACTGAAATCATCCTATTTTACATTATATTTGAAGCAACCCTAATCCCAACACTAATTATTATTACCCGATGGGGTAATCAAACAGAGCGACTAAACGCAGGAACATACTTTTTATTTTATACAGTAATAGGGTCACTACCACTATTAGTTGCACTTTTAATAACACAAAATAACCTTGGTACCCTATCAATACCGCTCATCCAACACATATACCAAATAAAACTTCATACACATGGAGACATGATATGATGAACAGCCTGCCTATTAGCCTTCTTAGTAAAAATACCACTATACGGAGTCCACCTTTGACTCCCAAAAGCCCATGTAGAAGCCCCAATTGCAGGATCAATAGTACTAGCCGCCGTCCTACTAAAACTAGGAGGATACGGAATAATACGACTAATCATAATATTAGCTCCAATAACAAAAACCCTAGCCTATCCATTCATCATCCTCGCCCTATGAGGAATCATTATAACTGGATCAATCTGCTTACGACAAACAGACCTAAAATCCCTAATCGCCTACTCATCAGTAGGCCACATAGGACTAGTGGCAGCAGGTATCCTAACACAAACACCATGAGGCTTTACAGGAGCTACTGTTCTAATAATTGCTCACGGTCTTACATCCTCAGCCCTATTCTGTCTAGCAAACACAAACTATGAACGAACCCATAGCCGAACCATGATCCTAGCACGAGGAATGCAAGTTATCCTCCCACTCATGACATTCTGATGACTTATAATAAATTTAGCTAACTTAGCCTTACCCCCATCCACTAATCTAATAGGAGAACTACTTATTATTACAATAACCTTCAACTGATCAAACTGGACACTAACTATAACAGGACTGGGCATACTAATCACAGCTATCTACTCATTACACATGTTCCTCACAACACAACGAGGCCTGATAACAAACCACATTATCTCAATTGAACCCTCCCACACCCGAGAACACCTACTAATAACAATACATGCCCTCCCAATACTATTGCTAATCCTTAAACCAGAACTGATCTGAGGCTGATCCTACTGTAAATATAGTTTGAAAAAAACATTAGACTGTGGCTCTAAAAATAAGAGTTAAATCCTCTTTATTAACCGAGAGGGGCTAGAGCACTACGAACTGCTAATTCTGTAGTACCATGGTTCAATCCCATGGCCCACTCAGCCCCTAAAGGATAATAGCTCATCCATTGGTCTTAGGAGCCAAAAACTCTTGGTGCAACTCCAAGTAGCGGCCATGTACACAACATTAATTTTTAACTCAACACTTATAACCATATTTACCATCCTAACAGCCCCAATCTTAACCACCCTTAACCCTATCAAACCCAACAAAAAGTGAACAGAATTATGAGTAAAAACCGCCGTACAGCTAGCCTTCTTCACAAGTCTAATCCCGCTCTTCATCTATCTTGACCAAGGAATCGAGACCATTACAACAAACTGACAATGAATAAACACCAACACATTTAACATTAACATCAGCTTTAAATTTGACCAATACTCAATTGTATTCATCCCAATCGCACTGTATGTCACATGATCAATTCTAGAATTCGCCAACTGATACATGCACCAAGACCCAAAAATAAACCAATTTTTCAAATACCTGCTCCTATTCCTAATCACCATAATAATCTTAGTTACAGCAAACAACATGTTCCAACTATTTATCGGCTGAGAAGGAGTAGGAATTATATCATTCCTATTAATTGGCTGATGACATGGCCGAGCTAACGCCAATACCGCAGCCCTACAAGCAGTCATCTACAATCGAGTAGGAGACATTGGGTTAACCCTAAGCATGGTCTGATTTGCAATCAACCTAAATACATGAGAAATACAACAAATATTTATCATATCCTACAACACCGACATAACCATCCCCCTACTAGGCCTAACTCTGGCAGCAGCAGGAAAATCAGCCCAATTTGGATTACACCCATGACTACCAGCAGCTATAGAAGGTCCAACACCGGTCTCTGCCCTACTACACTCAAGTACCATAGTGGTTGCCGGAATCTTCCTGCTTATCCGACTACACCCCCTCATAGACAATAATAAACTAATCCTCACTACCTGCCTCTGCCTAGGAGCACTAACCACCCTATTTACTGCCGCATGCGCACTCACCCAAAACGATATTAAAAAAATTATTGCATTTTCAACATCAAGTCAACTAGGACTAATAATGGTAGCAATTGGACTAAATCAACCACAACTAGCATTCCTCCACATCTGCACCCACGCTTTCTTTAAAGCAATGCTGTTCCTATGCTCCGGATCAATTATTCACAGTCTAAATGATGAACAAGATATCCGAAAAATAGGTGGCTTACACAACATGCTCCCAACAACAAGCTCCTGTACAATAGTTAGCAGCATAGCCCTAACAGGAATGCCATTCCTAGCAGGCTTCTTCTCAAAAGACGCAATCATCGAATCACTAAACTCCTCTCACCTAAACGCCTGAGCCCTAACTACTACACTAATAGCCACATCATTCACCGCAGTCTATAGCCTCCGAATTATTTACCTTGTAATGATAAACTATCCACGATTTCAAAGCCTGTCCCCCATCGATGAAAATTATACAAAAACACGTAACCCAATTAAACGACTAGCATGAGGAAGCGTAATCGCAGGAATAATGATCTTCCTAAACATCCTACCAACTAAATCACAAACAATGACCATACCCACCCATATAAAAACAGCCGCAATCATAGTTACAATCCTAGGAGTCCTCACCGCTATAGAACTAACAAAACTTACAAGCACACAACTAAAAATCACCCCAAACGTCAACATACACAACTCATCCAACATACTAGGATACTTCCCAAACATCATTCACCGACTTCTACCACAAACAAACTTATATCTAGGACAAAAAATAGCAACACACCTAACAGATCAAACATGATTTGAAAAAATCGGGCCAAAAGGAATTTTAGCCCTACAAATCCCTACAACTAAAATAATCAACAACTCGCAACAAGGACTAATCAAAACATACCTGACCCTATTTTTTCTAACAACAGTTCTATTTACTACAATAACCATAATCTAACTGCTCGAAGCGCACCACGGGACAACCCACGAGTAATCTCCAAAACCACAAACAAAGCCAACAATAACACCCACCCAGTCACCAACAACAAAAATCCCCCAGAAGAATAAACTATGGGCACACCACTGACATCCCCTGACAAAACTGATATCTCACCAAAAACATCCAATGATATTCAATAAAAATCATACCACCACCCATAACAATAATACCCAACAAGTAAAAAGCCAAACAAATAAACCAAAATATAAAGAAAAACCGACCAACTCCCCCAAGACTCAGGATAAGGCTCTGCTGCTAAAGCAGCAGAATAAGCAAAAACAACCAATATCCCCCCCAAATAAATCAAAAACAGTACTAAGGACAAAAAAGAGCCACCGTACCCAACCAAAAAGCCACAGCCAACAACTGCAGAAAATACTAACCCAAGAGCAGCAAAATAAGGAGCTGGATTAGACGCAACTGCCATCAAACCAACCACGAGTCCCATCAACACAACAAAAACAAAATAAATCATAATTCTTGCCCGGACTTTAACCAGAACCAATGACTTGAAAAACCACCGTTGTCAATTCAACTACAAAAACCCATGACAAACATCCGAAAGACACACCCGCTAATTAAAATTATCAACGAAACCATCATCGACCTCCCCACACCATCAAACATCTCAATCTGATGAAATTTTGGGTCACTACTAGGAATTTGTTTAATTACACAAATCGTAACAGGCCTATTCTTAGCAATACACTACACAGCTGACATTACAACAGCATTCTCATCAGTAGCCCACATCTGCCGAGATGTAAACTATGGATGACTAATCCGAAGTACCCATGCCAACGGAGCCTCTCTATTCTTCATCTGCATCTACCTACATGTAGCACGTGGACTCTACTATGGGTCATACTTACAAAAAGAAACCTGAAACATCGGAGTTATCCTCCTCATGCTAGTTATGATTACTGCCTTCGTGGGATATGTCCTCCCCTGAGGCCAAATATCATTCTGAGGGGCAACCGTCATCACAAACCTCCTGTCAGCAGTACCCTATATTGGAGATACACTAGTTCAATGAATCTGAGGAGGTTTTTCCGTAGACAACGCCACACTCACGCGATTCTTTGCCTTCCACTTCCTCCTGCCATTCGTAATCTCAGGAGCCTCGATTATTCACCTGCTCTTCCTTCATGAGACAGGATCCAACAACCCAACTGGCCTTAACTCTGACGCAGATAAAGTAACCTTCCACCCGTACTTCTCGTACAAAGACATGTTAGGATTCCTAATTACACTAACAACACTAGCATTCCTAACCCTATTCACTCCAAACCTGTTAGGAGACCCCGAAAACTTCACACCAGCAAACCCATTAACCACCCCGCCACACATCAAACCAGAATGATACTTCCTATTCGCCTATGCAATTCTACGATCCATCCCCAACAAACTAGGAGGAGTTCTAGCTCTAGTCTCCTCTATTCTAGTACTACTACTAGTGCCAATCTTACACACCTCAAAACAACGAGGAAACACCTTCCGCCCAATTACCCAAATACTATTCTGAGCCCTTGTAGCAGACATGCTAATCCTAACCTGAATCGGAGGCCAACCAGTAGAATATCCATTCATGACAATCGGACAAATTGCTTCAATCACCTACTTCAGCCTATTCCTCATCCTAATCCCAATAACTGGATGACTAGAAAACAAGGCCATAAACTGAAACTAGCCTTAGTAGCTTAAACCCAAAGCACCGGCCTTGTAAGCCGGAGATTGAGAACTGACCATTCTCCTAAAGCTTTCAGAGAAAAAAGGATCAAACTTTTACCCTTAGCTCCCAAAGCTAAAATTCTAATTAAACTATTCTCTGTTCCCAAGCTCTGCCCATCCACTCAATAACCCCCCTCCTTCTAGTACGTACTATCTCTATGTATATCGAACATTCGTTACTCTCAAGTACATTATACATTACATGTTAATTTACCATTAGAACTGTCACACCACATTTAGGGCGAGAAACCAGCAATACTTGCATAAATGATTAATTAATTTACGATGTGGTTAGACACTTATTTCTTAATCTAAACTTGGCTTTATCCATTACTGGCCACTGGTACTGTGCGATGGAGAATAATAGAAAGATTTATATGATTATAAATTATCTATTACTGGCATCTGGTTTTGGGTTTAGTGAGGGGAAGGGCTTTTTAACCCGTAACTCAGTATCACTTTACTATACTGGCCAGCCGTTATTTTTTTGGGGGGGGGGAACGTGAAGTTAGACAGCACTTAACTTGCGTCAAACGTCGTTTATGATTGGACTTTTAGTCGACACTCAAGTACTTTTGGATCTATGACAAAGGATAATCAGTTAATGATAGATAGACATATAATGAATGATAGATAGACATATAATGAATGATAAATAGACATATAATGAATGATAGTTAGATATATAGATTAATGTAAGAAAGATAATTGAACCCATGACAGAGGACATACTTTTAATGATTTCAGGACATAAACACCATGCACATCAGATTGTATCAACTAAACCCCTCCCAACCCCTAAAACCCAGGACTCGCTAAACACATCAACCCATATATTTTTTCAGTATATACATTGTTATACATCAAATAAATAATGTAAT